AGCGAATAATTTAGACCTAAAATTAGGAAGATTCTTTTAATTGATTTGTCGATCTACTTGATACGGCATTGACTTAGTATTGTAGTATCATATATCAAACTGGGATATAAGACAGGGCATATGTGCAACTGTTTGCTTTCATATACCATATCTGGTACAGAATATAGAGGTCAAAATTGACCATCAACGAATTTTTAATTTTTTAATGTGGATACATATATATCCTTAACATACTGAAACGGCTGCCATTATTGGTATCAAACCAATAGCGATTCATACAAGCTAAATCTTCTAATCGATAATTAGGCCAAAGAAAGAACTTTAATTTAATTAATTCATTTTTTTCTCTATCAAGATGTTTACTTTCATCCAAAAATTTACCCCAGTTTTTTATGTTATTCTCGTTGCAAAATACTGGATTTCTATCCACACCATTCCTATTCTTTGAATTGAAAGAAATTAGAATTCTTAATTCTCTACGACGTCTAGACGATAAAATCTTTTCAGGAACAAGCAAATCATAATGATTTTTGTCTCGATTTTCCGTTATTCTTTGATGTCTTGGAGTGGACTCATCCAAATTCTTCTTATCAACATATCTTTGTTCTCGGTATCTTTGATGAGTTTGATGCTTACTCTTATGAACCAATGAAATACCTAGGGTTTGATACATAATAAATTTTCCATAATTTTTTATAGACAGACGAACGGGTTCGATAATCAATACTCCTTTTTTCATCAATTCTGTAAGAGTTAAATTCTTCTGAATCATCATTATATCTAGACTTATTTCTCTTCTTTGAATAGAGGATATAGTAATTTTTCTTGGATTTATCAGTCTAAGCAGGAGACAATATACCTTGATATTATTGATCATTCTTTGATTCAAAGCATCGTCCCATCTCAATTGAAAAAGAAAATACCGTTTCAGGAAGAAATCCAGTTCTGCTTTCGTGTTGCTCTTGTATTGTTTTTGATTTTTACCTTTTTGCATGGTCGATTCCACATAATCTTCTTCAATATCTTTTTGTTGGTTTGAGAGAACGGATTCCAGATTTCCGTGGTTTTGTGCATCTGATCCAAGATCTCCTTGGCCTGCGGGTTCTTTTTCTTCTTGATTTCGATTCTTTAATTTAAAAGATTTTTTTCCATTCGCGGGTCTAAAAAAATTCCCTTTTTGCTTTCTATTGATCTTTTTATTTTCACTAACATTTTCATTTATATTTAAATTGGAAAGAAGTAATTTGCTTGGTATAATCCACGGTTTCATTTTATATGCATTATAAAGTAGCACAAATTCTGGGAAGAACCAAAGTTCCAGATTCGATATGGGGCGGTTTAGTATTTCTTCATTCATTTCCATCCAATCAAAAAATCTTTTTTTGTAATTGGGTGGCTTAATTTCTGGATCTTGATGAATTGTAAGATAAAAAAGATCTTGCTTATCAATTTTATCAATTATTTGGTAATTATGAGTCCCAATCTTCATATTTTTATTACTGTTGGGATCGGTCTTGATCCAGGCCTCAATATCGACTTTTTTTCTAAGAAAAAAATTGAGCATTTTCCAATCAAAATATTTTCTATCTGGATTTTTTTCCATATACATAATATCACTCTTTCCTAGATAATTATGGATAGGAATATCCCCTAGTATATCAAATAATTTTTTTTTATGTGTGGTGTAATTATAAGAAATCTCTTGGTTCTTATTTACTTGTAATGGTGATCCATAAATATATGAGTCTTTCTTAGTTTCATAATTAATAGATTTATATGATAAAAGATCATATCTATAGTATTTTGTAAAATTATCTTTTTGGTTTGATAATGAATATACTTCAGAATATTTTTTATTTTTGTAATGAAGTAATTGGTCTTTTTCATATGAATCCCATTTTTTTAAATCTTTCGTTTGAGCCGTACGATGTTCATTGACTCTATTTCTCCATTTTTGTGGTATTAATCTAGACCATCCAATCTGAGATAAACCATATTGATAATGACCTCTTAACCAGTTTTTCCATTGATTCGTTCCATAACTTTGAAGTTTCTTATGACTTAATTCGGAATGAAATATTCCTTGTATTCCAAAAGAATCCTTTATTGCAGTTTTAAGAAAAAAAGACGTTCCATGATATTGAAGAACAGATCTTAACTTATACAAATTAATAATTTTGGTTTGTGATAATTTGTAAAATACATATGCTTGCGACAAGGAAGATAAGTCACAAAAGATATGTGAATTCGTCTTACCATTAGTAATATTATAAGGTGACTTTTTTATAGTCGAAATAAATCGAATTGTATTTTGATTTGTTTTATTAATTCTTTCTTGATTTGTTTCATTATTGTAAATGTATTTATCACTAATTTTTTTTGTTGATTCAAGAAAAAGTTGTGTATTGATTCTGGGAATATTAATGATACCTAAAAAAATATCTATGTATATTTTTTCAATGAAAAATTTTATAAAATAATGTAATTTACTGCTTAATCG